TAGAATCGTTAGATTCAATCTTTGATGAACTAAAAAATCCAGAGGTTTCTAAAACTGAACAAAACAAAAACAAACTAAGAACTGAATTTCTAAATAGGCTAGAAGTTGTACAAAAAAGATCTCTTTGGCTAGATGTATTAACTAGATTGCGTATTGATGAAACAGAATATTTACGAACTAAAAATGATCCCTTCTTAAACGGTCCCTGTCGCGGACCAACAAAAAGAATATTTGCATTACCACTCCTTAGTGAAAGTTATATAAAAAAAAGGCCGGAGGCCATTTTTATAAATAAAATACATGGTTTTATTCTTGCAAATAATTTTATAGAATTTGAAGATATAATGAATATATCTGATAAAACAAGAAAAACATTATCCGTGGGAATCGAGGAAATTAGTAAAAAAATACCTAGACGGTCATACAAATTAATTGACGAGTTTGAACGACAAGAAAGAGAATACGAAGCAGCCGTATTAGACGACCCTGGAATGCGGTCAAGAAAAGCAAGATTTGGAGTCGTTTTTACCATAAATGAGCCCACTTATACTAATTACGATTATGAACCAGAGGAATTTTATTTGATGCATTATTCACAACAACCAGATTTTCGTCGAAATATAATCATGGGATCTATACGCGCTCAAAGGCGCAAAATACCTATTTTAAAAATATCTCAAGCAAATGCCCATTCCCCACTTTTTTTGTACAGACTTGATAAATCAATCCTTTCTTATTTTGATATCTTTGGACTGATTAAACTCATTTTCCGAAATTGGATGCAAAAAACTCACGAATTTGAACTTTCAGAAACAAAGGATAAAAATGAAAAGTATAAAAGAGAAGCAACAATAGGGATCGAACTAGCAGCAGAACCTCCCAACAATATTTTAACGTCTCAAGTAACAAGGAGTTGTATATTAATAATACAATCAACTCTTAGGAAATATATTATATTACCTTCGTTGATAATAGCTAAAAATATCGGGCGTATCTTATTATTTCAATTTCCCGAATGGTCTGAGGATTTTGAAAATTGGAAAAAGGAAACACATGTTAAATGTACCTATAGCGGTGTTCAACTAGCCAAAAAAGACTTGCCTAAAAATTGGTTAAGTGAAGGTATTCAAATAAAGATCCTATTTCCGTTCTATCTGAAACCTTGGCATAGATCGAAACCCGACTTTCCTCAAATGGATCAATTAAAAAAAAAAGAAAAAAAAAAAATTTGTTTTTTAACTGTGTGGGGGAGACCAACCAAACAGCCTTTTGGTTCACCGCAAAAGCAACCGTCCTTTTTTGTACCCATTTTTAAAGAACTCATAAAAAAAACGATAAAGTTGAAAAAAAATTGTTTTTTAATTTTAAAAATATTAAAAGAAATAAAAAACTGGATTAACAAAAGTGGTCTAGTTCTAAAAAGACTAATAAACGACCCCTCAAAAAAAAATACAATTCTTTTATTTGGATTGAGCGAACTCGATAAATGGGATGAAACTAAAAAGGAAAAATATTTGATAAAAAATCCTCAGATAATTCGCGAATCATCCATTTCTACTCGATCTAAAAATTGGACAAAACAGTCGCTAACAGAAAAAACAATGCAAGATCTAACTATTAAAATAAGCACAATCAGAAATAAACTAGAAAAAAGAATAAACGATAAGAAATTTTTTTTTGTAATTCCTGAGAAAAATAATAGGTTTAACAAAAAAGGACCTGCCGTAAAAAGAGTAGAATTACAAAAAATTAAAAATATTTGTAAAATAGTAAAAAACAAAATTACTCGATTAATCTTTAACTCGCAGTATTTTATACAATTTTTTATTATAAGAATATACATTTATATCCTCCTAGTTATTAAGAGAATAAGGATAAAGGGACAACTTTGTGTTGATTTTAAATCAAAAAAAAAAATGGACAATTACAATAATGAAGCAACCAACAAAGAAAAAAAAAAGGACTTTAGAAATTTTAGACAGTCCCGTTTTTATATTAGTAATAAAAATTCAAAATTATTTTTTGACTTATCCTCTTTATCATTTGACTTATCCTCTTTATCACAAGCATATGTAGGGTATAAATTAGCACAAAGTCGCATTTTAAACTTATACAACTTAAGATTAAGATCTGATCATGAAACCCCTCTTTTTCGTAAAGATAAACTAAAGGATAATTTTGGAGTACAAAGAATATTTGATTCCGAATTAACAGATAAGAAACTTCTTTCTTCTGAAATAACTCAATGGAAAAGCTGGTTACAGAATGATTATCACTCTAAGATATCTCAGATTAGATGGTCGGGGTTGGTACAAAAAAAATGGAAAAATAACGAGCATCACCACTCTATAAGACAAAATGAAAATAAGGATTTAGCAAAATGGGATTTATATCAAAAAGATGGGTTAATTCGTTACGAAAAGCAAATTACTGATTATGGATTAAACTCATTATCAAATCACAAAGGGAATTTTAAAAAAAATTATCGAAATGATCTCTTATCATATAAATCCATTAATTCTGAAAATGAAAATAAGAAACACTCAGATATTTTTGTTTTATCCTCCCAAGTAAACAACAACCAAAAAATATCCTATAATTACAACACAAATAAAAGAAAGCTAGGAGATAGCAACTCTTTAGGCGAAAAAGCTATTACAGATATGGATAAATCTTTTTTTTATTACAGAATTTTCCATTTGTATCTTAGAAAAAGGGTCGATATTGAAGAGACCAATATCAAAAATACTAAAATAAGTAATTATCAACTAATTGAACAAATCAATAAGAAGGGTCGTTTTGATTTGACTACTCACCAAACTCAGCAAAGCAACCCAAGGAGTCAAAGCTTTTTCGATTGGATGGGAATGAATGAAGAATTTCCTATTTTGAATGAAGAACTTTGGTTCTTACCAGAATTGATACTGCTTTATAATGTATATAAACTAAAACAATGGATCATACCAATTAAACCACTTCTTTTAAATTTGAATGAAAAGAAAAGTTGGAGTGAACAAAAAAATATCGCTCTAAAGCAAAAATGGAATCTTGGATTCCTTCTCCTAAACCACGAAGAAGATGTTCCATACTGTGGTGATTTTTTAGACTATAGTGTGGAATCAGACTTAACAAAACGTATAAACGAAAGCAATACAGAAACAGAGGAAGACCTTGAGTTTTTACTAACAAGTCATTTGCTTGTTCAATTGAGATGGTCTTTTTTTTTCAATCTAACACTAATGAAAAATTTCAAAGTTTATTGTCTCCTGCTTAGCTTGCGAAATCCAAGAGAAAGTGCTCTATCCGCTATTCAAAGAGGAACAATAAATCTAGATATAATGCCGAGTCCTAAGTATGTTACAGAATGGATGGAAAGAGGAGTATTCTTTATTGAACCGGTTCGTATGTCCATAAATAATCCTGGACAATTTCTTATGTATCAAATCATACGTATTTCATTAGTTCCGAAGAAGAATTATCAAAGAAATCTGGGGTATCGAGAAAAAATGGATTTTTCAAAATCCCTTTCCAAAGAGCAAAAAAATTTTGGAAATCTAGACAGAAAAAATTCCAGTTTGCTTGTTCTTGAAACTATTTTATCGCCAAGACATCGAAAAGAGTTAAGAATTCTAATTTCTTTCAATTCAAAAAAAAAAAAAAGTATAGATCTAAATCTGGTATTCTGCCATAGAAAAAATATAAGAATTTCTGGCCCAGTTTTGGTTGAAAGCAATCATCTTGATAGATTAAGGTTTTTTCTTTGGCCAACTTGTCAATTAGAAGATTTAGTTTGTATGAATCGTTTTTGGTTTAATACAAATACTGGGAGTTTTTTCAGTATGTTAAAAATACATATGTATCTCCAATTCTAAAGGTATGAAAGACATGATAGGATATTTTTCTATAGAATGGAATAAAAAAGGAGTTGTATTATTAATTATTATTTGCTTTTCAAAATGTTAATAAAATGAAAATGCCCGTAATGAAAAAAAATATACCAGATTAAAATGTCCAACATTATTATTACTGATCCATAAAATTCATATTTTAAAAAATAAAAAGTTGGAGAAGATTTACTTTTATGCTAAAGAATTCCGTTTCTTCCGTTATTTACCCAAAACAAGAAAAAAACGACGAAACCAAGGGAGCCGTTGAATTTCAAGTAGTTAATTTCACTAAGCAAATCAAAAGACTTACTTCACATTTGGAAGTGCACAGAAAAGATTTTTTATCTCAGCGCGGTCTAAAGAAAATTCTGGGAAAACGGCAACGATTACTGGTTTATTTGTCAAAAAAAAACGGAATACGTTATAAAGAATTAATTGATCGACTGGATATTCGGGAACCCAAAATTCGTTAATTTCAAGAACTCATATTTCATATATTGGTTATTGGATCATGAATTTTGATGAAATTTTTTATTTTCTGCAACTCCTAGAAAAATGAATCAAGGAACAACCTATGAATGTACCAATTATAAGAAATGAACTTATGGTAGTAAATATGGGACCTCACCACCCATCAATGCACGGCGTTCTTCGACTAATCATTACTCTAGATGGTGAAGATGTTGTTGACTGTGAACCAATATTGGGGTATTTACACAGAGGGATGGAAAAAATTGCAGAAAATAGAACAATTATACAATATTTACCTTATGTAACTCGTTGGGATTATTTGGCTACTATGTTCACCGAGGCCATAACCGTAAATGCACCAGAACAGTTAGTAAATATTCAAGTACCTAAACGAGCCAGTTATATCAGAGTAATTATGTTAGAATTAAGTCGTATAGCTTCTCATTTATTATGGCTTGGACCTTTTATGGCAGATATTGGTGCACAAACTCCCTTCTTTTACATTTTCCGAGAACGAGAATTAGTATATGATCTATTCGAAGCTGCTACTGGTATGAGATTAATGCATAATTTTTTTCGTATCGGCGGGGTTGCCGCTGATTTACCGTATGGGTGGATAGATAAATGCATTGATTTCTGCGACTATTTTTTAACCGGAATTGCGGAATATCAAAAACTTATTACACGCAATCCCATTTTTTTAGAACGTGTTGAGGGAGTAGGAGTTGTGAGTGGAGAAGAAGCAATAAATTGGGGTTTGTCGGGCCCAATGCTGCGAGCTTCCGGAATAGAATGGGATCTTCGTAAAGTTGATCATTATGAGTGTTATGACGAATTTGATTGGGAAGTCCAATGGCAAAAAGAAGGCGATTCATTAGCTCGTTATTTAGTAAGGATCAGCGAAATCGAGGAATCTATCAAAATTATTCAACAAGCTTTGGAAGGAATTCCGGGAGGACCTTATGAAAATTTAGAAAGACGATGTTTTGATAAAGTAAGGGATTCCCAATGGAATGATTTTGACTATCGCTTCATTAGTAAAAAAACTTCCCCTACTTTTGAATTGTCGAAACAAGAACTTTATGCGAGAGTTGAAGCCCCAAAGGGCGAATTGGGAATTTTTCTACTAGGAGACGGGCAAATTTTTCCTTGGAGATGGAAAATTCGACCACCGGGTTTTATCAATTTGCAAATTCTTCCTCAGTTAGTTAAAAGAATGAAATTGGCTGATATTATGACGATACTAGGGAGTATAGATATCATTATGGGAGAAGTTGATCGTTGAAATGATAATTGATACAACAGAAGTACAAGATATCACTGCTTTTTCAAAATGGGAATTCTTAAAAGAGGTGTATGAGATCATATGGATGCTTATCCCGATTTTTACTGTTATAGTGGGAATCACAATAGGTGTACTAGTAATTGTGTGGTTAGAAAGAGAAATAGCTGCGGGGCTACAGCAACGTATTGGACCTGAATATGCTGGACCTTTTGGAATTCTCCAAGCTTTAGCAGATGGTACAAAACTACTTTTCAAAGAAAACCTTCTTCCATCTAGAGGCGATACTTATTTATTCAATATCGGACCAGCCATAGCAGTCATATCAATTCTATTAAGTTATTCAGTAATTCCCTTTGGTGATCATCTTGTTCTAGCCGATCTCAATATTGGTGTTTTTTTATGGATCGCCGTTTCAAGTATTTCTCCGATTGGACTTCTTATGTCAGGATATGGATCAAATAATAAATATTCTTTTTTAGGTGGTTTACGGGCTGCTGCTCAATCAATTAGTTATGAAATACCATTAACTCTATGCGTGTTATCAATATCTCTACGTGCGAGTCGTTGAAACATTTTACCTATTTTTCTTTTCATTGGAAAGAAATTGCTTCATGTTTTTGTTCATTAACCCGACTGATGAACACAATCAGATAGTTCTATGAGTGAAAAAAAAACAGCTTCTAAATTTGCAGTAAAAAAAGTGAGTCTCATTTCCTATGTATAAGGATTAAATATAAATAAACATAAGCAATTCACAATGTTTATCCCAAGATCGGTTGCTTGATCATCCTGACTTGAAGCGGGTTTAAAACAACAAGCAACTTTATGGGTTTTTCACTATCGTTTGTATGTATTACCCTAATATAATAGTAATAGTGAGTTGCTAAAAAATGAGTGGGCGGTTAGAAATACCAAAGTACACAAAGGATTCGTAATAGAGATTATGCAAAAAGCATTTCCGCATAAAAGGAACACGCATTGGGGCTTAAAATTGGTAGAAATTATCCGGTAGTACTTCCCGCGATTCCGATCCAGAGTATGTCCCTATCCACTGAAAAACAAACTATCAGGAACGAAAGAATCCTTTTTGAAAGGATCCCCATTTTTCCGTTTTTGAGAAAGAAGAAAAAGAAGAATAGGAACGAACAAAATAGAAAGAATGCAATTATAATACAAAAGAGCCATCTGTTTTAAGTATAATTTTTTTCGTAATCGAAAATGCTGGGTTGAAATATTTATATATATTACTAATAAGGAGTATTTTATTGACGGATTAAGTTATTACTCAAAAAAATATTTAAATTTTTAAATTAAAGTAAAGGATGAGATTAATTCAGAAAGACTTTTTTATAGCAGACGGAATTACATTGGACTAATTCGGGGCTTTTGAATATATATATTTTGACTCTATCTACCATACAAGTATATCACGTTAAATAATAATAACCCGGTCCTTAAATTTATTTAGGCTCCTCGAGGAGCCGTATGAGGTGAAAATCTCATGTACGGTTCTGTAATAGCGATAGTAACAGTAATGTTATCACCGACTATGATTATCTAATAGTTCAAGTACAGTTGATATAGTTGAAGCCCAGTCAAAATATGGTTTGTGGGGGTGGAATTTGTGGCGTCAACCTATAGGGTTTATCGTTTTTCTAATTTCTTCCCTCGCAGAATGTGAGAGGTTACCCTTCGATTTACCAGAAGCAGAAGAAGAATTAGTAGCAGGTTATCAAACAGAATATTCAGGTATAAAATTTGGTTTATTTTTTGTTGCGTCCTATCTAAATCTATTAGTTTCCTCATTTTTTGTAATCGTTCTTTACTTGGGCGGTTGGAATCTCTCTATTCCATATATATTAATTCCTGAACTTTTTGAAAAAAAAGGCGGAGTCTTTGGAACAATCATTAGTATTTTGATTACATTAGTTAAAACTTATTTGTTTTTGTTCATTTCGATTACAACAAGATGGACTTTACCTCGACTGAGAATGGACCAATTATTAAATCTTGGGTGGAAATTTCTTTTACCTATTTCGCTCGGTAATTTATTATTAACAACTTCTTTCCAACTCCTTTCACTCTAACCACGCGAGGTTATACTTAAACTTAGACTTATCTCAAACAAGAGAAGGAAACAATCATCAAATTATTCATAACTATTCACGATATGTTCCCTATGGTAACCGGGTTCATTAATTATGGTCAACAAACGGTACGGGCTGCAAGGTACATCGGTCAAGGTTTTATGATTACTTTATCCCATGCAAATCGTTTACCTGTAACGATTCAATATCCTTATGAGAAATTGATTCCATCAGAACGCTTCCGCGGTCGAATTCACTTTGAATTTGATAAATGTATTGCTTGTGAAGTATGTGTTCGCGTATGCCCAATCAATTTACCTGTTGTTGATTGGAAACTACAAACTAGGATCCGAAAGAAACAATTGCTGAATTACAGTATTGATTTTGGAATCTGTATATTTTGTGGTAATTGTGTTGAGTATTGCCCCACAAATTGTTTATCAATGACTGAAGAATATGAGCTTTCTACGTATGATCGTCACGAATTGAATTATAATCAAATTGCGTTGGGTCGCTTACCATTGGCATTAATTGACGATTACACAATTCGAACAATTTTGAATACGCCTCAAATAAAAAATGGCTAAACACCCTTTTTAGAAAAAAAAAATGAGAATTATTAATGGGGTCTTTTGATCTAAACTAAAGGATTTTTTTTTTGAACTGCCGAATTGAACGAACCTCAAAAAAGAATGAGATTTTCCAAATTATTGGAACTATATCAATAGACATATATTCTTTCAATTAAAAATAAAAAGCTAGCCCAGATAATTTTCCTTTTTCCTGGTCCGATCAATAAGGTCATGAAACATTTCTTTTTTTTTTATTTCTTATTTTATATTATATATAATGGATTTACCGGGACCAATACATGATTTTCTTTTAATCTTTCTAGGATTGGGTCTTATATTAGGAGGTCTGGGAGTAGTATTATTTACTAATGCAATTTATTCTGCCTTTTCATTGGGATTAGTTCTTGTTTGTATATCCTTATTCTATATTTCATCAAATTCCCATTTTGTAGCTGCGGCCCAACTTCTTATTTATGTGGGAGCTATAAATGTTTTAATCATATTTGCTGTGATGTTTATTAATGATTCCGAATATGAGAAAGATTTCCAGTTTTGGACTGTTGGAGATGGGGTTACTTCAGTAGTTTGTACAAGTATTTTTGTTTCACTAATTACTACTATTCCAGATACGTCATGGTACGGGATTATTTGGACTACAAGATCAAACCATATCGTAGAACAAGATTTAATAAGTAATAGTCAACAAATCGGGATTCATTTATCAACAGATTTTTTTCTTCCATTTGAACTCATTTCAATAATTCTTTTATTTGCTTTGATAGGGGCAATTGCAGTAGCTCGTCAGTAATAAAGCTTTCGAACGTTAATGTTAATAGATGAGAAATCCTTTTAATTCAATCTATTACCTATTTTTAAGAACTATATTTCATTATTTCATTGTCCTTGTTTCTTGCTTTTTAGATTCTAGTCAATAGAATAAGTTGAATTGTTGGTCATAGTGAAATGAATCAAGATTGATAAGGAGTTGGTCAATGATGCTCGAATATGTACTTGTTTTGAGTGCCTATTTATTTTCTATCGGTATCTATGGATTGATCACGAGCCGCAATATGGTTAGAGCCCTTATGTGTCTTGAACTTATCCTAAATGCAGTTAATATAAACTTCGTAACATTTTCCGATTTTTGTGATAGCCGCCAATTAGTCGGCGATATTTTCTCAATTTTTGTTATAGCTATTGCCGCCGCTGAAGCAGCTATTGGACCAGCAATTATTTCGTCAATTTATCGTAATAGAAAATCAACTCGCACCAATCAATCAAATTTATTGAATAAATAATATGTATTTAAAAAATGGAATCTTTATCAACTCAAATAAAAAAATTATTATTCAGTAAGTCCAATTAGTATGTATGATTTAGTAAGTATGATATTACATATGTATTTATATTCCTGTTTACGAAGATGTACTAAATAAAAGTATCTTGACTCTTTCGCATAAGCGGATCCATAAAAAATTTTTGTATAAAAATTTTAGTAAATCATTGATTCATCTAATATCTAAATACATGATTCATGTACAAGTTTATTAGATTGAAAATTTATGACGTTCAAAAATTTAGAGATTCAATGTCACATTCAGTAAAGATTTATGATACATGTATAGGATGTACTCAATGTGTTCGAGCTTGCCCCACAGATGTATTAGAAATGATACCGTGGGACGGGTGTAAAGCTAAACAAATAGCATCCGCTCCAAGAACAGAAGACTGTGTTGGTTGTAAACGATGTGAATCCGCCTGCCCAACGGATTTCTTGAGTGTTCGGGTTTATTTATGGCATGAAACAACCCGTAGCATGGGTCTAGCTTATTGATACGTTCAAAAAAAATAGCACTAATCCATTTTTTTACCGACAAAAACCCGTGCTCAAAATAATATATAGTTTCCATTTCTTTTTTTTTAGTACGGGTTTTTTATGGTCTAAGTGTATCTTATCTTTACCATGAACTTTTTTCCTTGGTTAACACTAATTGTAGCTTTTCCGATATCTGCCGGTTCTTTAATTTTTTTTCTCCCTCAAAAAGGAAATAAAATAATTAGGTGGTACACTATATGTATATGCATCTTAGAGCTCCTTCTAATGACCTATGCATTCCGTTATCATTTCCAATTCGACGATCCTTTAATACAACTAGCAGAGGAGTATAAATGGATAGGTTTTTTCTCTTTTTACTGGAGATTAGGAATAGATGGACTTTCTATAGGACCCATTTTATTAACAGGATTCATTACGACTTTAGCTACTTTAGCGGCTTGGCCAGTCACTCGCGATTCACGATTTTTCCATTTCTTGATGTTAGCAATGTATAGTGGCCAAATAGGATCATTTTCTTCCCGAGACCTTTTACTTTTTTTCATCATGTGGGAGTTCGAATTAATTCCTGTTTATTTACTTGTATCATTATGGGGAGGAAAGAAACGTCTATACTCAGCTACCAAGTTTATTTTGTACACTGCGGGGGGTTCCATTTTTCTGTTAATGGGCGTTCTGGGTATTGGTTTATATGGTTCCAATGAACCAACATTAAATTTTGAAATATTAGCTAATCAATCCTATCCTGTGGCATTGGAAATAATATTCTATATATTATTTCTTATTGCTTTTGCTGTCAAATTGCCGATTCTACCCCTACATACCTGGTTACCGGATACCCACGGGGAAGCACATTACAGTACTTGTATGCTTCTAGCTGGAATTTTATTAAAAATGGGAGCATATGGGTTGGTTCGGATCAATATGGAATTATTACCCCGTGCTCATTCAATATTTTCCCCATGGTTAATAATAATGGGTACGCTCCAAATAATCTATGCAGCTTTAACATCTCTTGGTCAACGTAATTTAAAAAAACGAATAGCCTATTCTTCTGTATCTCATATGGGTTTCATAATTATAGGAATTGGCTCTATTACTGATACGGGACTTAACGGAGCTCTTTTACAAATAATCTCTCATGGTTTTATTGGTGCTGGGCTTTTTTTCTTGGCAGGAACGGGTTATGATCGAATACGTCTTGTTTATCTCGATGAAATGGGTGGGATAGCTATCTTAATGCCTAAAATATTTACGATGTTCAGTATATTATCGATGGCTTCTCTTGCCTTACCGGGCATGAGTGGTTTTGTTGCGGAATTGATAGTCTTTTTTGGACTAATTACTAGTCAAAAATATCTTTTACTGACAAAAATACTAATTACTTGTGTAATGGCAGTGGGGATGATATTAACTCCTATTTATTTATTATCTATGTCACGCCAGATGTTCTATGGATACAAGCTATTTAATGTTCCAACTTCGTATTTTTTTGATGCGGGACCACGAGAATTGTTTGTTTCGATCTCCATCTTTCTACCTATAATAGGTATTGGTATTTACCCGGATTTCGTTTTTTCATTATCAGTTGATAAGGTTCAAAGTATTTTATGGAAATATTTTTAGAGATAATTTTTGTCTAAAAATAGATATATATTTTATATTGTATAATACACAACACAATAAAAAAGCTAAATTTTTGAGTTATATTAACTCATTAAGAGAAAACGAATTGTAACTGGATATATTTATTTTTTGTGAGAGCCATTTGAATCAATAGAATACTTGATTCAAAGGGCTCTTAACGACTTCAACTAAGATTTCGTAGATTTTGATTTATCGACATCAGTTTCTAATTTGGTAGACCTTTTTTATTTAAGTAGATGTTAATTGAAACGAACCATAACTATGTAGCCCTATTCCTAACAGATTGACCCCAAAATAGCAGATCCAAATTATAATAAAGCCCATAGCGGCTACAATTGCAGAATTTGCAACTTTCATATTTGTATTTGTTCGAGTATGTAAATAAATCGCGAATATAGTCCACGTAATAAAAGCCCAAGTTTCTTTTGGGTCCCAATTCCAATATGATCCCCAGGCCTCATTAGCCCAGACTGCTCCGGAAAGAATCCCTATAGTTAAAAAGATAAACCCTAGACTAATAACACGATAACTCCAATGATCTAATTGTTGAATCAATTGGGATCGATAATAATTTTTAGCAGAAGCAAAGGGGGTGCTTTGTAAAACATTCCTTCTTTTATTCATGTATTGGATCTGACCAAAGTAAAATAACTCAGTAAAAAAAAAATGGCTATTAGCAAAAATTTGGATATCTTTTCTAAATGTAATGACTAGAAGAGAGACTGATAATAATGATCCACATAAAAGCGCTGCATAACCCAATAACATCATACTTACATGCATCATTAACCATTGGGATTGAAGAGCAGGTACTAATATTGTGGATTGATGCATTTTAGTTAACAGACTCGAAGTGGCAAATCCTTGAGTAAAAATAGCACTCGGGGCCGTTATTACGCGTAAGCTTTTTTTTTTTAAATATGGAAACATATGAATAATTGAGAAACTCCACGAAAGGAAAATTAATGATTCACATAAATCACTTAATGGAAAGTGTTGTGAATAAATCCAACGAATAATTAATAATCCTGTTAGACAGAAAAAAACAGCTATTAGACCTCTTTCAGACGAATTAGAGAGTCCTATTATTTCATCGACAACTAAGCTTATCAAATAAATTGTAATTACAATTGAAACAAGGGAAAAAGAAATATGAGTTAATATATGTTCTATAGTAAAAAATATCATATCAATTTAGAAAATAAGGTATCGGAATTGAATTCATTATAAGACTTATTGTATCTTTTTTAGAAGAGAATGTGCCGCCACTCGGATTCGAACCGAGATGCTCAAGCACTGCTTCCTAAGAGCAGCGTGTCTACCAATTTCACCATAGCGGCTTACTTAAAATGATAATAAGCTATTATTATTCAAGTGTCTAGATTTCATGAGTTAATAAAATTCTCTGAACTGTTTTTAGTAAATGTCCAAATTTTTGAGCTTTATAGTGAGATTTTTTAAGATCTTTTCTGTTCTCCATTGTTGTATTTATAAATCAAAAATAAAACGTCCTACCTCCTATCTTAAAAAATCATAAAAACGATTGTGCAAAAAGCGGAGATGGCGTAACTAAAAATCCCCCCCCCCCCCACCCGATAGAAATAAAAAGTTTCAACTAGTTTTTTTAATATGTTTTATTATTTCCGAGGGGGGGGGGTTTTAGTTCGCAACAAGATATTGCTTTTCGGATTTTTTATACCATATAAAATAGTTAACAAGTTCCATTTACGTTTTACCGTTTTACTCGGTATTGCATTAGATAATAAGAAGTTTTTAGTCATATTCTAGACTAAAACGAAATTAACATTTGCCCGATTCCTTTTATTTGAATCTTTTATTATTTAAGGTTAAGGGTCGGTACAAAAAAACTTTTTGAATTACCAGTAGAAAGGGATTTAGCTAATGAAAAGGCTTTTAACGCTACCCAATATCCCTTCCTTTTCCACAAACTTTTATGAATACGCTTTTTTGCCAGAGAAGTACGTTTTTTTGGAACTGCCATTAAAAATTTAAGAGGTTTTTCAATAATATCGTTGGATGTGAAAGACATCTATTGTTCAAAACTAATTCTTCTTCATTATCTAGCCATAGATGATAAGCTACGCTACTAATCTAAAAAACAAATCATAGGTATATGCAAATTACCGAAAATATTGTTAAGTACAAAAAATTTCTAGCCAAACAGGTAGGTTTAAGTTACTAAAAAAAGTTTCCAAGTTTTTTAGTCATTTATATCTGGAATCAAATTCATCGAACAATTTACGAACACAACTTTGGCTTAATAACTTATAAAGTTTCCTATTAATTAGCCCAGTTCACAGAAAGAATATATCTAATTTTTATTTGTCTTTTATTTAAAAACTGAGTATTCCAGTTTCATAAAAAACCTTATGTTATTTGACCAATTTCTACTTCTTTATTTGAATATTTGAAGTATTGAAGAAACAACGAGAATAATTCAAAATAAAAATTTGATAGTTTTACCTATCTTTATTTTTGTTCTTTTACAATTAGATAGGATCTGGTGAATTAGAAACAATTTTGAAAGAATTTTTTTTTATGGAACATACATATGAATATGCATGGATCATACCTTTCCTTCCACTTCCAGTTCCTATGGGAATAGGACTAGGGCTTATCTTTTTTCCGACGGCAACAAAAAATCTTCGACGTATGTGGTCTTTTCATAGTGTTTTCTTGTTAAGTATAGTTATGATTTTTGCAGTTGAGTTATCTATTCAACTAATAAATAGGAGTTCTATTTATCAATATATATCGTCTTGGACCATCAATAATGATTTTTCATTAGAGTTTGGCTATTTGATCGATCCACTTACTTCTATTATGTCAATATTAATCACTACTATCGGAGTTCTAGTTCTTATTTATAGTGACAATTATATGTTTCATGATCAAGGATACGTGAGATTTTTTGCTTATATGAGTTTTTTCAATGCATCTATGTTGGGATTAGTTACCAGTTCGAATTTGATACAAATTTATCTTTTTTGGGAATTAGTTGGAATGTGCTCTTATCTATTAATAGGTTTTTGGTTCACACGACCGCTTGCCGCAAATGCTTGCCAAAAAGCATTTGTGACTAATCGTATTGGCGATTTTGGTTTATTATTAGGAATTTTAGGTCTTTATTGGATAACCGGTACTTTTGAATTTAGAGATTTGTTCGAGATATTCAATAACTTAATTTCGACTAATGAGGTCCATTTTTTATTTGGAACTTTTTGTGTCTTCCTATTATTTTCTGGTGCAGTTGCTAAATCGGCTCAATTTCCCCTTCATGTATGGTTACCCGATGCTATGGAGGGTCCTACTCCTATTTCAGCTCTTATCCATGCTGCTACGATGGTGGCAGCGGGAATTTTTCTTGTAGCTCGGCTTTTTCCCCTTTTTGTAGTCATACCTTACATAATGAATTTCATATCTTTTCTAAGTATAATAACAGTACTATTAGGGGCTACTTTAGCTCTTGCTCAAAACGATATTAAACGAAGTTTAGCCTATTCGACAATGTCTCAATTGGGATATATGATGTTAGCATTAGGTATGGGGTCTTATCGAACCGCTTTGTTTCATTTGATTACTCATGCTTATTCAAAAGCATTATTGTTTTTAGGATCGGGATCAATTATTCATTCAATGGAACCTATTGTTGGATATTCTCCAAATAAAAGTCAAAATATGGTTCTTATGGGTGGTTTACTAAAATATGTGCCAATTACAAAAACTGCTTTTTTTTTGGGTACACTTTCTCTATGTGGTATTCCACCTCTTGCTTGTTTTTGGTCCAAAGATGAGATTCTTAATGATAGTTGGTTGTATGCACAGATTGTTGGAATACTAGCTTGCTCCACAGCAGGATTAACTGCATTTTATATGTTTCGAATCTATTTATTAACTTTTGAGGGACATTTAAACATTAACTTTCAAAATTATAGTGGAAAAACAAGTAGTTTGTCCTATTCCATCTCTTTATGGGGTAAAGAAAGCGCAAAAAGAAAAAAAAAACAACCGAGTTTATTAACTTTATTACCAATCAATAATAATGCTAGTACTTCTTTTCTTTCCACAAACATATGTCGAATTAATGATAATGTAACCCGGCCTTTTATGACTATTACCCATTTTGATAGTACAAAAACTTTATCCTACCCTCATGAAGTGGACAATACTATGTTATTCCCGCTGCTTCTATTGGTTTTATTTACTTTTTTTGTTGGAGTCATCGGGATTCCTTTCAATCAAGAAGGAAACGATTTGGATATATTATCCAAATGGTTAAATTCATCTATAAATCTTTTACATAAAAATTTTTCGAATTCTTTGGATTGGTATGAATTTGTTACAAATGCAACTTTTTCCGTCAGTATAGCCTTTTTTGGAATATTTATTGCGTTTCTTTTATATAAACCTGTTTATTCATCTTTCAAAAATTTGAATTTAATTAATTCATTAAAAATAAAAGTTCCTCTGAAACTTTTCGTTTTAGGAGAAAAAATAATAAATAGAATATATAATTGGTCATATAATCGCGGTTATATCGATTCTTTTTATAAAGCATCTTTAATCACTAGTATACGAGGATTAGTCGAATTTGCTCAGTTTTTTGATAGGCAAATAGTTGATGGAATTACGAATGGAGTTGGTGTTCTGAGTTTCTTTATAGGAGAAGCACTCAAATATGTAGGTAATGGACGTATTTCCTCTTATCTTTTCTTATATTTTTTTTCTTTACTAATTTATTTTCTTTTTTTTTAAGTATTTCTAACTTCGAAGTTTCTTGATTCCCATACAGATAAGAAGTTTCATAAACTGGGCTGTTTTGATAGCATGTTTCTTGAAAGTGAAAGTGGAATTCATCCTTTGTTTTTTCTTTTACGTTCACTCGGATCTCTTCCGTTTCATCTTCATCGATTTTGTCCGGATCCTCCTTTTCTTCTTCTTCCGAAAAAAGGAAAGGAGAAGGATCTTCTTCGGTGGATCCCTCTTGTTCCTCTTTAGTCCACTTCGTTTCGGAAGTTTTTTCTATTTCTACATCTGTTTCTTCTCTGCTTTCCTCCCTTTCTTCCGTTACTGAGGTTTCTTTGAGAACCATGGATGACGGTATTCTGCCTAAATAGTAGACACAGGTAATAAATAAGAAAATACTAAAGATTCGAGCCATAGAATTTCTCACTTCTGACACAAGGTACTTATTAGATCGAATAAGTACATTAGATCTAATAGAGTGATTTTGCCGTATCCAGACTAATACCAACGCAACCCATTTCATGAATAAAACGTGACCAATTAACCAACCAACAAAACTACTTGTTACAAATAACATCTTGTTGTTGCATCGAAACATATAAATGTTGACTAATCTGGCTAACATTGAACTTGGTAAAAGAAAATAGTTGAATAATTGAAAAATGAGATTATTCAGGAATACACATTGAATGCTGAGATTACGCATTGAATTTCTGTTAGTAGATCTAGAATAAAAAAAGTTTTTTTGATTGTTCCAGAAGAAATGAAACAAAAGATGGGGGAGAGCTAGGACAGTTATTGTATGAGGTCTACCCAATGCTAGATGCAGAGGCGCATAATAGATCGATATGAGCATCATGAGCTGTCCCGTAATAAAACCAGTTGTTGCTGATACCTTCTTCTCGGTTCCTTCTTCCATAACCTGAGCTCGGAGAAGGAGGAGATAAGAG